AGTTTTCTCCTCGTACGGCTCGAGAAAAAATGATTTAATTCGAAGTTTTACCTATGTATCTAATTCTAATAAATAATAAATTAAATGACAAATGGACCTATAAAATGAATATCAATTAGACTGGGATTTCAGTCTTTTTTCTTCTTGAAAAATTAAAAAGAAATGGCTCGTACTCATAACTCAAATCGGATAACTCTTAAATAGCTCAAAGGAAAATCTTTAGTCAATTTCATTTATTGAGTAGTCTTTACTCCCTTTCGTTTATCCCGGTTAAACTATTTCAAATTCTATTTGAATTCTTTAGTCGGATCCAGTTATTGAGACTATCGAAAAAATTAACAATTACAAAGGGTATTTCCTTGTTTTTAAACCCTTTATTCTGATTTTTAATCATTGGGTTTAGACATTACTTCGGTGCTTCTTAATCCTTTCAAAGTGGTAGCAACATACCCTTTTTGATTTCTTTCTATCAAAGAATCCTATGGACGGTTGATTCTAGCATAATACACGTTGAATCGAAAATTTTGGATCAATTTCAACAAGTTTTACTTTTGAATTGGAAACTTGCTCGAATTGGATTCTTTCGATTTTCCATATATTTACGAAGTTGTTCCAGTTGATTGGCATTAACCCTAGATCCTTGCCCCTGAGAAATGAATTAATACTTTCTGTTCGAGCTCCATCATGGACTATTTACAACCCGACAAAAAACGAAGGGTTCAAGTGTAACAGAACAAACAATGTCGAGCCAAGAGCACCTCATTCCTAGACAAATTTAAAATGATGGATGTAAAAATCCACAATGGGTCATATCCTTCAAGTCGCACGTTGCTTTCTACCACATCGTTTCAAACGAAGTTTTACCATAACATTCCTCTAATTTGGAACCGGTATACCGGTATGGAATTGATTCAATCATGGAATCATGAATAGTCATCGGTTCAGCTGTCCATAGACATCCTAATCTACACCTTTTCTTCTATATATGAATATGAATATATGAAACAAGATTTTTCTGAAAAAATCTTAGTAAGATAACATTTTGAACATATTTAACATACTAATTACTAATAGAATATATAGATAATAGAAAGAAAAAAGAAATCTATATTATATATATAATAAAAATATAATAATTAAATTAATATTACTAATGAATAAGTTTTTGAATCTACATTTTCAAGTGACTTAATAGGATAAATTAAATGATTTTATACTTTTTCAAAGATTCCAAATCATTAAAAAAATTTTCTAAGTGAAATTCACTATTTAATTTAAATTAAACATCATTATTTAATTTGATTGGATTTGAAGAAAATTGGACAATAAGCATCGCCTTTGATCTTTATTTGAAATAGATCAAAAAAAAGAAGAAAGAAATCCATTTTTTTTATGATAATGAGATGTAAAAAAAATAATGTAAGTTAAGATTTGAATTTTTATTTTTTTAATCAGATTACGAAAATCAAAATCGAAAAAAAATAGGGAAGGTTTCTCATATCTATCAGATAGACTGAACAATTGTCACTGTTTGTTATAGATATAGTATAAATACCATACCATACCATACTATAGAACATGGAACTTGATCGTTTGTTAATGAAATTCGAGCAGACACAAATGCTTAAATTTCTAATTAATATAGCCTATCCACCCCCCACTTCTTTTTTATATTATGATATAGTTTATATGGGAATAATGGAGTATAAAAAGTGGATCCGCGCTGGGACGGAAGGATTCGAACCTCCGAATAGCGGGACCAAAACCCGTTGCCTTACCACTTGGCCACGCCCCATTTCAATTGCTAATCGACACTAAGAAACAATAATATTGTTATTGGTTGTTTGTCAACTCCAGCCCAAATAAATATCTAAATATATATCTAGATATAGAATCTATCTATAGAATATAGATCTTCTATATCTATAGAATATATAGAATAGACCGGTACTAGGATTTTGATACATATAGATACAGAATTCAACTTAATTTATTGATCATTACATAGAATTCAATTAAGATATTGTATGAAAGTATAGTTTATTCTATTCTCCTTTGAGAATTGGAGAATTTTTGGTTGGATGGATTCAAAGAAAAGAAGGATTTTTGTCTATCTTACCTTACTTTCTTTTTCCTTATATCAAAAAGGCAACCAAAATGCAATTATCTCCAAGAACAAAATGTCTGTTATGCTTAATATCGTTAGTTTGATCTGTATTTGTATTAATTCGCCCCTTTATTCGAGTAGTTTTTTCTTCGGCAAATTGCCTGAAGCCTATGCTTTTTTGAATCCAATCGTAGATGTTATGCCAGTCATACCTCTGTTTTTTTTTCTCTTAGCTTTTGTTTGGCAGGCTGCTGTAAGTTTTCGATAAGATCCTAAATAATAATATCCTAGAAAATGCATGATTTCCTCGAGAAAAAATTCTAACAATTGATAAAATAAAATCAGATAAGTTTTATAGTATGAACCCCCGATTCATACATTGAAATTCCCTGA